CAACCGTACACTATGGTCCGAGTTGGAAGTCAGAGGACCCATAGTACCTGCCCGATCCTGAAAGAACCGTGTAAACGGGAAACTTGCAGATTAAGTAAAAGGCGAAGGGGTCTATGCACCTGCCTAGTCTGGCAGGTTTTACTCTCCAAAACTCAAAAAAGAAAACGGCAAATATATCTAAGCAAATATATCTAATTTTTGTTGCGCCCTAATTAACATCAAAATGTTAATACATTATATATGATGATACATCCAGTGCCATTGATAATCCGATCAATAGCCGGGAAGGCCAGGCACCCAACGAGCCGCAGTCAATGGAGCCCGTCTCCTATGAGTTGGATTAGGAGAGTTAGTGAGCCGTATGATGGAAGACTATCACGTACGGTTCGGAGAGCACTTAGTAGGCAGGAGTTAATCATAACTTGCTACCGAAGTTTGACTCTATCCATTATGGTTTTTTTTAGTATTCTTTTTCTGAAAATAGGCGATCTTAACCTTACTTCTTATTATCTTTACCGGTACGCTTTTTCTTTCACTTTCTATTTCCATTGGTTGATTTCAAGCGTAGTCAATTTCAGTTTATTGGCCTTGTGCTATCATATGAGTAATGGAATTCGTCATTTATTGTGGGATCTAGGTTTTTTTCTAGAATTATCCAAAGTATATACTTCCGGAATTATTATGTTCTTCTGTGCAGCTTTTTTAGCTGTATCGAATATTATCCGATTCTATTTTTCATAAGCACAAAATACGATAACTCCGAAAAAAAAAGTATATATATATATACTTTTTTCCCTGATAGCTCAGCGATGCCTTGGAATCGGGTCTACTTTATCTCGCGAAGGCTTAACTAAGACGAGCCTACAACCACCTGTTCCGGTACTATTTCGGCTAACAGGATACTTTCTAGATAGGCGGAGCCGTATAACGGACAATTGTAACATACGCTTCTATAAGAAGGGGCCGGACCAGAAAGGATTACTTTCGAAAAAAAGGTGAAAAGCAATGAAAGCTCATAGAGAAACCTTGGGGCATTGGCTTCTTCAAAGAATGACTGCCGCTCCTCTAATCTCAACCATTCTTATATCAAATGTTTCCACTTTGATTTTGTTAAATATTTTGTTATTCTGGCATATTCATGTGGGAATCGAAGAAATTCTGACAGATTATGTTCACCATGAAATAACACGAAATTGGATCTTGATTCTTTTCAGAGTATTTTGTTTAATAATTATCAAATATGTTTTTTTGTTTTTTGTTTTTTAAAAAACTTTATAATCATCTGAAGATTCAGATAGTGCTATAAAGCAAAAATAAGCGCGGAGAGCGCAGCAAAAAAAATATATATATATTTTTTTTTTGCTGGTGCTAGTAGAGGCCGTGTCATAGATGGAGTTAGTAAGTGATTAAATGGTTACTAATGATGGTTTTTTTCATTGTCCTCTATGTGCTTGTTCTGGTTTATATCGCCCTTGCCATGAAAAAAGGGCAAAGCAGTACTTATTGGCTAAGGAACCGGCATGTGCTTGGCTTGAAACCGAGTTGGCTTTCAAAAAAGAGACTCTTATTATGGATCTAGTAAAATATTTAACATTTTCTATGATTCTTTTTCTTTTAGGTATTTGGGGGATTTTCTTGAATAGAAAAAATATCCTTATTATGTTAATGTCAATTGAGTTAATGTTACTTGCAGTCGATTTAAACTTTTTGGTATTTTCGGTTTATTTGGATGATATGATGGGTCAATTATTTGCTTTATTTGTTTTAACGGTGGCAGCTGCGGAATCCGCTATTGGGCTGGCCATTCTGGTTATAACTTTTCGAATTCGTGGGACTATTGCAGTGGAATTTAGGGCGACCGTTCGCGTCGCCTACAGTCATTGTTTAGCCATATGTAAATTATTCGCAGTTTTGCGCTAGCAGCCATATAGCAAACCACGCGAGACCCTATTCATTCCGCGTGCCAGGCATAGAGCTTACCCAACCACCGTGTAAACGGGTGGGAACCACAGCATGCTCTAGAAAAAACGTAGTTGGAAAAAAAACAAGGAACACCTCAATCATGTTAGGGTATGTCTTTTAGGCTTTCAACTTGCTTTTTTTATATCCCATAAAGCGCAAAAGCGCCCGAAAGACCACAGGCAGCGTTCATAAAAGAAAATACGTTTGACCTGCGATCTACTTCTTTGCTTAGTAAATAAAAGGTTAGTTATATATAATAAAAGGCAGCGAAGAGTGCATAGCAAAAAAATTTTATTTTTTTTGAACAAAGCCTGAAGGTTCACAAAGCAAACGAATGAGTCTAGCCCGAACAACCCAAGACCACTACGCTAGCCTGCTTTTGTATGAGATGAGCCCCTGCTCTGGCAAATCAAAGTCTCTTTCGGTCAAACTGGACCTGCAGTTAATCACAAGCAACTCCCTGTGGTAATGCACACGAGTGCGCGCTGTCAAGCTCTCAGTCTGCCATCGATAAATTATGGTAAGACCAGAATGGAAAAAGAAACCCTGCGGGCAAATATTACAGAGCCCGCACGAGGGAGCAGATTACCCAAATTAATGGGGACAAAAGACTAAACGACATCTCAACGCAAAATGGCCTTAAATTAAAATTAGCCAAGAACTGTAGGCAACACCGGTGAAATCCACTTCGGTCAACTAAACGAAAGTGGATGGCAGAGGACCCATAGTACCCGCCTGAGCCGTACGTAGTATAAAGATTTTTTTCGCTAAAACTGCTAACAAAAGGGAAGGGGTCTAACCGTCTGCTGTACTTTAGCAGACCATATTCAACCACGTTTTCTAGCTAGGCTTCTACGGGTCTCAAACGGGATTTATCCAAAAATAAGGAAAAAAGCAATTTGAGGCGCTGCCTTTACTTTAATGGACTTTTGGATTTTTCGCTTTCGCAAAGCTAGGGAAACCTATTCAGATCTGCAAAACATCGTGAACAACCTGGACTTATGAATAATGCCTTATGTTCAACTAGGGCAGCGCGACCTGAATCGATGACACCAATATCAGACAGAGGGAGACCATTGACGGGACCGAAACTGCGAGCCCTACGGGACAAGGCACAGTAACCAAAAAAAGTTCAGCACAAAACGAATCTACATGCTGCCATTCGCTATGCGGACGAAGCAGAATAAGAAGCCTAAAATGGAAAACGCCTTTTTGTTTTGAAGACCTAGTTTCAGAAGCAAAAAAAAATATATATATATATATTTTTTGCGGTATCACGGGCACCCAGATAGAAGCATGGAAACGATCTGTAAGTGGAAGAGGTACTCCATGCAAAATATGAAACCGAAAGGGGGATATACTAAAAACCATACTGTCTTCAATGTTAGCTTAGTGGCGTCCTTGTCAAAAGCCTATTTTGACTATCTAAAATTCGTTTCATACGTTCTAAACTGCAGAGTAAATTCTGCTATCGAGGGTCCTATGGCATCACTTGCTTGATGACTAAAACGCTGCGTAACTGCTCTTCGTGCTTCCTTCATTATATTGTAAATTTGAATAGAATGCACCATGTTCGAAGTATTAAGGACGAGCTCAGAGGAGATAATGAAAATGCGTTTTTTTTTTATGTTATTATTTTTTGCCAGAAATTCCCCATGATCACTATAGTGAAAAAGCAAGTTGCTTTATGATACTTAAGCCACTTAGAAGTCGATCACTAGAAAAACGAGCCAAAATCTAACGACAAAGGCAAATCCGAGTAGAGGTTGAATTGGAGAGCCGTATGATGGGCGACTATCTCGTACGGTTCGGAGAGGGCTCGAATACCAAAGCATTCAATATGTTTCTGAGAAAGTTCCACTCTATTTAATTGCATGAAGGGATAAGCACAAAAACAAGTGCTTCGTCTCTATTCTTCAAAAACGGAGTATATGGGAGAGGCAGGATTCGAACCTACGTAGAAAACCTTCAACAGATTTACAGTCTGTCGCTTTTAACCACTCGGCCACTCTCCCCCAAAATAGATAAAAAGTTATTTCTAAATTGGTCAATCCGCGCGTGTATGTATGGTATGTAACCTTTAATGGGTTTAAACTAATCGATAGATGCATGTACCGTTGGTATATATTATTGATTCATTCATTATGCACTTTCTTTAAGCATCCTACAGGATTTGAACCTGTGACCTTCAACTTAGAAGGTTGTTGCTCTATCCAACTGAGCTAAGAATGCAGTACAATACTAACCTTCATTCATTCGTGAACTACAAGGAAAAAAGCTGTCTTCGTATAACAAATAAAGGGCGCGCAGCATAAAAATAGCGCCAGAAAAGTCATACATGAAGCAAAAAAAAATATGATTTAGCCATAGATTCCCGTGGCTATATGCGCTCTATGCCATGCCTTTTACTCAATTAAATATAAATGCTCGGCTGTAATACGGTTTTAGTACATAGTAATTGCATTATGATGAATGAGTACCCTTAAATGTAGTAAAATTATAGGGGCGAACCCTGCCACTACTTACTAATAGGATGAAAATAAAATGTTGCTAGGCCCTTACGATTGATTGCACACTTTGCCGGGCGCAGTAAAAGCTAACTGAACGTTTTTTTCGTTCTTATTAGGTTTAACACACAATGAAATATCACGAATTTTTTATTTAAAACTATTCTGAAAGAAGTTAAAATTCGTTTTTTTTGGATATTTATTTGCTTCAGTTTAACATGGTTTACGTGTTATTGGTTTTCAGAAGATTTGTTTTTTTCGTCAGCGAAATCCTTTCTTATTCTTTCTCATTCAGGTTTTATTTGTACACAATTAACGGAGGCCTTAAGCACGTATGTTACTATTTCTTTAATATCATGCTTCTACTTTTTATCTCCTTTTTTAAGTTATCAAATTTGGTGTTTTTTGATTCCTAGTTGCTATGAAGAACAAAGAAAAAAATACAACAAATTCTTTTACTTAAGTGGTTTTTGCTTCTTCCTGTTCTTTTTCGTCACTTTTGTTGGGGTAGTTCCCAATGTTTGGCATTTTTTATACGAATTGAATAAAACATCAACTAATCTGCTTATAATAAAGTTACAACCTAAGATTTTTGACTATATTTTATTAACTGTTCGTATTTTGTTTATTGCATCAATATGCTCTCAAGTACAGGTACTTGTGATCTTTTTGCTAGAATCAAAAGGCATTTTTGTGAAAAGCTGCATAAAAAATCGTCGTTTTTTTATGGTTTTTTCGATTTTTACAGCAGCTTTTTTAACACCTCCGGATATCTGGTATCAAATTGTCGCTTGTTTACTTATTTATTGTATAATAGAGTTCACCATTTTTTACGCATTGATTATACAAGTTTATAAAAAGCAACTAGTCCTTTAACCGAAATTGGGCCATGGCCGGGAACCAGGCCACGGGGCGCAACAAAAAACGGCAAATATATCTATATTTTTTTTGATCTTTGGCCTAATTTTGCTTGATGCTATGCATCAAGCTTTAACCATCTATCTATTCCCTCCCGGCTACTTTTTTTCTTTGCCGATGCAGGGAGAGGACGCGCAGAAGCCCAATAGTAGCTTTTGTTCGCGCTGCCCTCCCCCACCCTGGATGCTTTATGGTTGATTTGGATCCGGCCAAGCAGAGCAAAGCGACCATGACGACGCCATCCAGCAAGAAATAAGCGCTTCACCGAAATGGAGCTGCGACGCCCACTATGCCATAGTTTCCGCCAATTCGATATGATATAAGACCAGGCTCGCTTATAGCTGTTACAAAGCTAGCCAGGGCGCAGCAAACAAAAGTATCTTTCACTCCACACTACAAAGCGGACTTAATTTTCCGCTTATTTTCCCGTCTTTAGCTCTGAAGACATAGAAAGATAATACGAGGCCGGGAAAAAAGCTCGTAGAGCATAAAACGAATGCTCCATCTGCCCGGGCATACGAGCTTTACTTTTTTTTTTTGCGCAACCGCAGTATTGTCTTTATGTCTATAGCAAAAAGCCAAAAGTTGTTCAAAAAAATCAAAAGATTCCCGAAATATATTCTTTTTACCATCTACGAGAGGTTAACTTTGTTATCGTTCTGCCAATAAATAATTTCCATACGTTCCTGCTTTAATCAATAAGGTCTAGATCTATGCTATAAGGGAATTGTATTTGTTGAGGTTCATATAATACCACGGCTTTTAGTGTTTTATAATTAACCTCTAAATGAGTAGGTTTTGTTCTCCATATTCGGTTACTCTGAAAATTTTGTCTTATTTTTGATCTAATGAAATATATAAAATTATCTTGAATAGATATAAGATCACCGTTAGATAATTGAAAACCAGGAATATTTACTATTTTATAATTGACACAAATTTTTTTATGACTTATTAGCTGCCTTGCTTGAAAAATAGTTAAACAGAAATTAAGACGAACCAGAATAACGTCTAATCTTCGTTCTATATCGAATAACAAACTGTTTTTTTTATCTAGATAAGTCTGCGTTTTAGATCTTTGCATCTTTTTAATGGGTAATTTTCCATAAAAAAGGGACAACTTTTGTATAGTTTGTAATTCTTTGGAAAAGTCAGATTGTTTTTTATTTGTTTTTTTTCGAAGCTTCAAAATAATGGCTTTTTGTTTTTGAGTAAGTTTTTTGGTCTGCCAAACATTTTCTGAAATTTGACGACAAGTTTTAAATCTTGATGCAGGCATATGAAGTTTAATTAGTTTTTTTAGCCATTGCGGATAACGGGAATCGAACCCATATCTCCTGCTTGGAAGGCAGATAATTTACCTTTAATCTATATCCGCCTAAAATTTTTCTTCATTTTTTCTTGCTTTTTTCTCTAAATTTTCATCTACATAGCAAATTAATATTAGGTTGATTATTGGTTCCTTTGAGCCCATAATCTTATTAAGATAAGGATGGATGTCTGAGCGGTTGAAAGAGTCGGTCTTGAAAACCGAAGTATTGAGAATACCGGGGGTTCAAATCCCTCTCCATCCGTAAGTAGGGTAATTAGTTAACCATTTTTAAAACAAAATAGCATGTTGTAACCTTTACAGATCTTAACGTTGTGTAATAATTTTGCAGAATCAAGCAAAAAACAAGATATTCTCTTTATGAAAAAAAATATATAATCATTATTTATGATGATTCATTCAAGAAGAAGTAATGATCTTCAGCTGGTGGCTCTGTGCTTGGTAGCCGAAAAATGAGGCAGTACCCTGATGAAGAGATTTTTATTCAACAGGACAGCGCCTATCGTGCAGTGGCTCAGCTCAAGGCGCAAGACTGAGCCATGTCGCAAAACGCGCCACGGTGCGCTGGACCGAAATATATAGATGTCATAATCTGTATAGTATTGGTCAAAAAAAAAATTTGCGTGTTTTTCTACATCACGCGCCCAACTACTATATAACAAAGACCACAATAAGAAATAACATAATAAAATCGCCAGTATACCAATCAAATGACCTACAAGATAAACTACCGGCACTCGTGGTTCACTGCGCGAAAGCAAAGAACCGCTTCGCCCTCTTTTTCTCGACGCGGTCGAAGAGATAGGATGCTTAGATAGTACACCCGCAAACGCAAAAAACAATATGACTTATGGATCATTAATAAGCAAATCTAGTTTAGTTTATTTTTACAGTGATGAACCATGAAAAATAACTTTATCTACAGGCACGATTCAGAAACCATAAAACACAACCTAACCTACAGGGCTAGGCCAAATATGATGGTGTAAGTTCAATTCTAGTTCGATGAGAGGGCCTTTGACCCATTTATGTGACTGTGATTATCGATCAGCGATAAAAAATCTGGCAATCCATGGGCCCTTGAGCTACCATCCCATCTGAAAGGGTATTGGGCCATTAAAAGAAAAGGGTCTAATAACTGGAGAAAAAGAAGAAAAAATTTCCACAGATTAAATCCAATTTTGGCGGATATGATGGAATTGGTAGACATGCCAGGTTTAGGTTCTGGTGACTATAATGTTTGTGGGGGTTCGAGTCCCTCTATCCGTACAAGTCGGAACTTCAAGTTCTGCGATCAGTAAGCCTCTAGTCGTTCGGCTAGCCTACTATATAATTACTGTTTCTTAGTTAATACTGCTTTTCGAGATAGTATGCCACCAGCTATGGTAGATTCTTGAGCTGCACCCGGCATATTCAACTAATGGAAGTTGAGTCACGAAGTGACCACTTTACGCGCGGGTCAACCAAATATAAATGAAGAATAAAGGTGCCCGCTCCACAGTAAGTGCCAAGTATAACAATATTATGAAGTCATGACGATAAAATAACATAATGAGTCCACGATTTTTTATAGGTAATATAAGCTTAAAGCTAATCCTAAACTCTGCCTTTATCGCAAAACATAAGGCTATGACGATAATTTTCAGAAACTTATCTTTCCCTAAATTATGATTATTACCAGCGGAAGTTACAAGGCTCCAGAAACAAATATTTATGTAGCATTATTATTTCTCAAATATATCATTGTGATATATTTGATATTAATATGACATGCATTTTCTAATCCTACCTCACTTGTGCGGGAGGGACCGCAGTGATCGCACTATCCTCTAATCACCGCGGTTATTTTTGTGTATTTAACGCCTCAAAAAAAACAGGCTTAGTAATTGGAGTGGTTAGGTTTAAGACCCATATCAAGATTAAGTGTAATCAGATTGCTTGATCTAGAAATATAAATCCCTATGATGTTTTGAATTTTTGTATTAAAGATTTATGGCTGCGGCCTTCACCCGAATTCATAGACATCTTTAGAACAAGCAACATTTGACAAAAAAAACTATAACTACTATTAGGAAATTTAGTATTATATCATAAATTTGTAAATCAATGGGTCTTTCACCTCGCATAGTATCTGTACTCTCGCTTCGCGAATCGAACACGAGTCGTGATCAAACTTTTTTTAAGAATTGTAAGAGAAGCCATGCTGCTTGATTGGCGAAAAAATAATATACGTTTATTCATAAGAAGTGTGCTCAATTCATAAATCAGATTATAAACTATTTATTATGTGCTCTATTTATTTACTACGTATGCATAAGAGAACAGCTCAGGCTTAAAGTTATAGCTCCTTTATTCACGATATAGATGAATAATTCGATTATTAAAAAATATTGTATATTTGGGAGAACATAAGCAAATTAATCGCCCCTACGTCGTTCCGTTATGAGCCATTGGCAGAGTGGGAAGTTATTTCGTTTTTGTTTTAGGTGGGTGCGTAGCACTTTACAAGCTTTAAAAAAAAGGCCGTAGGTAGATTTCTTGGAGTATAGCCAAGTGGAAAGGCTTCGGTTTTTGATACCGACAGGCAAAGGTTCGAATCCTTTTACTCCAGATTTATGTAATTTTCAATCTCATACAAAAAATATATATATATTTTTTTTCAATTCCAATCCAATCTATATAAAGCCAGCTGACGTAGAAAACTACGCAAGCCTCCCAATGAAGCCAGAATAAAGCCTATCCAAATACAGAAAATGAAAGGTAGTTTCATTATGGTAATATACCAGCCTGTTTCAAAACTTCCAGTTCCAATTAAAGCATATAGATCCGTAAAAAGATTACTATGTATAGCTACTTTGGTAGTGCTTGTTTCTTGACTAGAAAAAGAAAATCTTTTTTCTGGGAACACAGTCAACCAAAGTGGGAAACTATGATGTTCGCGATTTCTCCATGATCTGTGACCATGGAAAAAAGTTGAAAAAAAATATATATATTTTTTTTCAACTTTTTCATTCTGGTACGAAGGCGCAGCAATTGGCAACAAGTCGATTATGGCACGAAGTGATTCATCATGATCAAAAATGAATGGATTTTTTAAGGACGGTTTATAAATAATCAAATTACCACAAATGGAATGAAAGGTGGGTCCATGTAATTGATCAATACCTCGCAAACAACAAAGCTCTCTTCCTATATGTAGTTCAGAACCTAAAGGCAATAATTGAGTAAACTGTTTCTTTTTTGTGTTAGTTAACCTAAGCCACGGCATCACTGCAGGGGCTTGGCTTCCGAACCGTACGTGAGCCTACGGCCTCATACGGCTCTTCTCAAGGGGAACCTGAAAACCCAATAATAAATAATAAAGCGGAGATTTACATGGCATTCGCCTAAAAATCTTTTTTTTCTGTTCATTTCATACGAACTCTTCACCATTCGTCATGTTGCGCCCTGAGTCCCCGCGTCGGCCTTTTCTTCGAGATTCACTTCACTAACGCGAACAAAGTGAGCGTTTGCCCCGAAGGTCTTGTCTTTTCGGGAGAATCCTGTTCCCACTAGCTTACGGCCCGGCTGGCCTGCCAGTTTTACTGGAACTTAATGGGAATTATCCCGTTCCCTGGTTAGATTTTTGGATGTGAGATTTACTCCACGAAGAACAGTACGAACGTAGATGATATCATCACGACCTCTCTTTCCGTATCGCTAGGAATGCTTAACGCCATTTCGCCAACTAGCGTTACCCGCGGCCTTTCCTGCCATTGGCAAGTCTCTCAGTGTGGTCAATACTGTGTTTTTTTGAGCAGCGAAGCTTATACCCATTCACATTAAGTTCATCCTAAGTCCTTGAACCTTTTGCACTAATTTAGGAAGAAGCCGTCTTCCTATCAAGGTTCAAGAGTCGACTGAGCATCTCAGCGGCGGGATTGAGAACCCGAATTCAACCAGAGTTCACGCCTACATGGCGTGAGCTTAAACACGAGATAGTCGCGCATAAGCTGCAGGGTCGCACGACAAAATAACACCCATAATAAAGATGCAAACTCCTCCATGTGAAATTTTCATAGTCATGGGAACTTTTCGAAAGTCATGACCAACATCCATCAGTCTTTTTGGTAAGGCGCGAACAATAAAAAATCTATTCCAAATATTTTCAGGGACGGAAGAATAAGCTTGCGAAAAAGCAAGCAGAGAATAAAAAGTCAAAATTTTTGCTTTTTCGTTGAAGCCGAAGGTTTTTGAAAATTGCAGCAAATAAATCAAAAATATTTTTGATTTATTTGAAAGAACTAAAAAGTAAAAATTTTCTTTATTTTTATTTCTTTGTTTCTTTTTTTCGTCAGGCCAACAAAGCGCTTGGCGCTTTGTTCTCTGTGCCCGCTTACGCGGTTTTATCTTTTTTTCTATTTCAAGCCTACGCTCCTTGTTTGCCCGCGTATCGCGCCTATATTTAGATGATAAAAAAAAAGTACAAAATAATAAAAAACAAAGCGCACCACAGAAAGATTCTAAATATGACAAGTCTCCCATAAATTTGAAAATAAAAAAATTGAAAATGAAAATAAGAAAGAAAAAAAATGCATTTTTAGCTCTAGTTTTTGGGAAGCTTTTTTCAATTATGTTGGGTAATACAACGGGTCTTGCTCTTACCAAAACTATCCTTTCTGTTTTGTCCATAGAGCGTATGAATCCCCTGGAATGTACATAAACTAAGAGCGATAATAAAGAGGTAAAAATAGGTATTATAGTACCATGAGAAAAAGGAGCACCTGTGGGAACATCTCTACTTACCAACCATTGAAATAGTATGGGTGCTGCCGTGCCACAAAGCACAACCATAAAGATAAGAAAAAAAAAAAAGTTCTGTAGTTGGACCATCTGCTCTACTTGTTTTTAGGATTTTGCTTTTCTGAATAAGAGAATACAAGATAAAAAAACTCAAAATTTAAACAAAAAAATAATTAATTTTTTGGCTTTATTTTATCTTCTTCGGCCTTCGGCGAAGGCTTTGCGCCCCCGGTACGCTACCTCCGTAGCCATAGCTATGCGAAGGCTCCACGCCTTCGCATAGCAAATAAAAAAAAGCCAAAGGTTTCACCGTGTGGATTCGAAATTAAGCTAGCTTTTTATCTCTTTGGCCCGATAAAAAAAGCTTTTTTTATTTATGTATTTTACTTGCTTTGTATACAATTAGTTTGTCATGGCCTTTTTTTCGTCCTCCATCAGTTTTAATAGACGAGTAAATTTCCGCAAGTGCACAAATAGAGTGCTTCGCCGCGAATACCATAAGATCTGGTTTACGGTTTTTGGGGCCCTCGGGCCTTGGTTCAATGGTAAATCAGATAATGCACCAACTAGCCTGGTACTTGATTGTTGCTTCATTTGAAAAAAAAACATCAAAGATATGCTAGTAATTAAGAGAAAGAAAAACCATAAAAAGATTCCTCGTGTAGAATCTGTAGCAAAACTATGAACGGAAGCTAGCAATCCAGAACGTACGAAAAAAGTTCCTAAAACACAACGTAGAAAAGTAACCATATTAAGAAACAAAGTCCAATAATTCAATTTAGGTAAAATTACTGAATGAATACAAGCTGTAGCTAATAGCCAAGGCATAAAAGAAGCATTTTCTACGGGATCCCAAAACCACCAACCACCCCAACCTAATTCATGATAAGCCCACCAACTTCCTAGTAATATGCCTACAGTTAAAAAACACCAGCATGTCAAGATCCAAATTTGAATTTGTTTCCACCCATGGTATTGTGGGCCAGAAACCACTTTATTCGCGCTGCGGGTCCAACCAAAATGCAAAAACGCAGTATTCGCTTCATGAACAACACGCTTCGTCCACAGGCTCTTCGTGAGATTCAGCCGCTCTTTCAACCAAAACGAAGAAGGCGACACCAAATGCCGAAGCCTGGGCAGGCTCTTATTGCTACGCAAGATGAAAGCAAAACTGGGGTGGAGAGAACAGGTATTTTCAAATATATTTTTTAGAATTTTTTTTGCATTCTCCTGGGTAATAAGCTTATTTGTTATGCGAGAGAAAGCTTCAAACATTTCGGCCTTACTTTTCCTTCGCATTGGCAAATAGAGTGCAGAGATACCATTCATTATTTTGGTTGAACATAAGCAAAAACCAATAGCACTGGCGACATATCCTGCATAAATGCAGGGAGGATGTATAGCTAATATAGGATCTTGTAAAACAGGATTTAATTCTGCAAGTGATTTAGTACAAACAAATGAAATTCGAACAAAAGGATTGGAACTTGCTAATAAGAAAATCGAAAAAAATAAAGCAATGCCCATATAAATTCGCCGTTCATCAATAAAGGAAACTTTATCATTTGCATTTTGTGCCAAAAATAAAGAATCTAAATTGTTACATAAAGCGTAAAGCAAAAAAAAAAATCTAGATTTTTTTTTTTTCAACTCTTTCCATTTTTTAAGCCTTATGATGGGCCTTTTATTTTCTCTTGCATTTGCACCATTTTCTAACTTTTTATTTGAGGGCTCTTGAACGATACCTGAGGGCGCCACTTCGGATTGGCTCTCGAGGGAGCTTTTACGATTTATAGTACCAAACAGGTTCTGCAACAAATGATGTCCGAATTGTTTATTCTCTTTCTTTATGAAGGAAGCAAAGCAAAAAGCCACAAGCGGTCTGCGAAAAAAAAATAGATTTTTGCTGCGCCCTCGTTTTGAAACATTGCAGGGTCGAACCCGATGACCCAAAAAAAATCCATAGAAACTTAGGATCCAACACCATAATAACAAACTGCCCTCATGATTAGACCATGTTCCTGATATTTTATAAAATAAAGGTGCATTAGCATTTGAGTTGGTAAATACATTGTAATTAGAAAAATCAGAAGAAATATAGCAAAACAAAATACCAGAGAAAGAAATAGTAAAAAAAAAAAAATAAAGTGGAATAGCCACAGGTCTTTTGTTGTAAGTTAATGCAACGAAAATACTCAGTACTAAAAAATAATGGCCCAATTCATTATACATTTCGGTAAATTTTGCTTATAATTGGCAAAAAAAATCTATTTTTTTGCGTTTTCTAACGCAGAGCGTTCCTTTGCTTCTTATAAAGCCTTGAACAACTTGCTTAAACCCAATAAAAGTAAACCTTTCCTTAGGTGCTTTTGCTTGATTTATTGTTTGTACAAAAAAAAACCTGTTTTTTATTGTTGTTTTGCGGATTTATTTGACTTTTTACGGAAAAACTAGAAAAAGATAAAATAATTTGACGTGTTTCCAAAATGAAAAAAATACCGCTTAAAAAAAAAAAGCTAGTAAAGATTAACAGGATTGGAATGAGCATAGAAATATGTATTGAAGTACCAAATTGGCTAATGCTGGAAGGTTGATGCAATGTATTCCACTTGTTTACAGAAAATTTAATTATTGGTATATTGATTAACCCTATACAAATAGAAATAGAAGCGACGTTCGCAGAAAACTGTTGAAAATGCAATGCACCTAAATAAATAAAAAACATTAATAATACAGAGGTTAAACGAGCGTCGAACACCCAAAAGGTACCCCACATAGGTTTCCCCCAAAAACCCCCTGTTAATAGGGTAAACAATGTAAACAAAGCACCTATTCTGGCGCCGCTTTTGGAAAATAACTGGGAAACCGGATGTTTTGTTAATAAGAATATCATACTGCTGATAGCCATTGCAATATAAATAAGTAAACTCATCCAAGCGGCAGGAACATGCACATAGATAATGCAATAATTTTCACGTTGTTGAAAATTGGTTGGTGCTACCCAAATACTTAAATAAATAGCCATTGCTGCTAAGAACCAACAAAATCCAATGAGAATTTGTGCATAGCGAAAAGAGCATAACATAATCAAATAAGGTCGTACTATTTCGAAATACATAGGGATTTTATAACGTTTTATCATAAAATGATAATCCATCAATGGCCCAGCTAGAAAAAAAAGATGGATCATTTCGTGCTAATTATTAAAACTCGGCAGCTTTTTTTCCTGCTCGATTTGCTCTTTGCCTTGTGGAAGCCTGCCGAAAAAGAGCCAGCCCAGCAAGGAAACAAATTTTCTTTGCTGAGCGCTGCGCTTTGAAGCGCTTTACTGATAAGCCTTCCTAAGACATCTATAATGCAAAAAAAGATAAGCTTTGCGCTCTGCTAAGCCGGATCATTCCCGTCTGGGCCACCTAAAAATAGTGTTCTTATTCAAACTTAACCAAATCCCTGCTTTCTCGCTCTGCTGGAATTAGACAGTGTACAAAAGTCTAGTATAGAAAATAAATACAAAAGGAAAATAATATATATATATATATATTCTTTTTTTGTTTGCTCCACAATATTTATGATGAGTGAGCCGGTATACCCGCAAAGGCAAATTGATCAATTCTATTGGCTTATCAACTTTTGTAAAGTAATTGAAACCAAACTGGGATGAAGAAATAAAAACAAAAGTAAATATTCCATTAATAAAAAAACATGAAACCATTCTGTTTCGGTAGAGGCGCAAAAAATGATTAAGGGTAATAGAGTAGGTAAAGTGGTAAGATTTTGCAAACTATTCCAACTATGAGATATTATTCCAAGAGCCAAACAAGAATGAATACCACACATAAGAGTAAATATTAGTCTTCCTATAATAAGGGTGAACCAATTCATTTTGAGTTGATCAAATTGGTATAAAAGTTGTACCACTAGAAAAGTACAAAAAACACCACTTATTTCAAGAACCCAATGACCTACTAATTTAGAAAGTAATTTTTTTTGCAAACAATAGCCGCTTGAACAATACAATTCGAGTGTACCATCTTCAAAATCATTCTGAAGAAAACGTTCAGGAAGAAAAGAAAACAATAAACAAATCCAAATTAAACCTAAATGAAAATGACATAAGAAGTCTTTAGAAAAGCCTATCATTAAGGGCATTACTACGATGTATGACAGAAATAAAGAAAAAGTCGTGATTAGTGTAGATAAATTGAGGAAAATCTGTTGATAAAAAAGTTTTAGAAACAGTTTCAAGGGCGAAGCTTCTTCATTTTTCAATCCGAAAAAAAAAAATATATATATTTTTTTTTAGCTAGGGCCTGCGGCCTCGACTTAAGGGTTTTCGCGAGAGCGGCCAAGCACTTTGCGAAAGAATGACTGTTTTCGTAATCAAATTACAAAATAGATATACAAACTGTATAGAATCATCATTCACTGGAATGGGATAAGTGATTAATTTTTGTAATCTGTTTGAAATATTAGAATCCACCAAAGATACGATAGGTATTTGTAATTGATTGGCTTCAAGTATAGCCATAGAATTTTTATTTGCATTTATGATTACTAAACAATCTGGAATATCGTGTGTCATGATTCCTTCAAAACATTTTTGCATTTTTCTAAAATGTGGAAAAAAATCGAAGGGCGACGATGTAGAGGCGTCTTTAAATTTGGAATGCGCAGAGAAATTCTGAAAGTGTTTTTGTACATTTTTCATATGTTTGCGATTGGTTAAAAATCCTCCAATCCATTTATGATTGATATAGCTCTGATTGGTTCTTTTCGCCATTTGTTGAACTATTTTATTATATTCTGGATCGGTATTTACTAATAAAAAGTGGCCTTTTGCACGAATAATAGATTCAATTAAATTACAAGCCCTTCGTAAACAAATAAGTGTTTTTTCTAAATTAATAATAGCCATTTCATTTCTAAATCCGTATAAATATCCTTGAAAATCAGAAGTAGGTATTCGATGGCCCAGATATGCATTTGTACTTAATAATTTTTGAATAACCAACAAACTAGAATTGTACATAGTTCCTTTTTTTTATTTCTGTTTAGATAGCTCAGGTGGTTAGAGCAAAGGACTGAAAATCCTTGTGTCAGTGGTTCAAATCCACTTCTAAACACAATAGAGTGAAGCTTTATATTAAAGAATTTTTAAGGAGTTCAGATCTTAAGGGAATAAAGTGGTCTGAAAGTCGATCTTGCAGTGGCTTTGAACAAAAGCATGCTTCGTTCTGGAGACTGTTTCACAAAAAAATATATATATATATTTTTTACTTATCTTGCTTCTTATCTTCGACAAAAAAAAGCAACCTCAAACTTTGAAACCAAGGCCTTGCCAAAAGGCCGCGGGTGCTTAGCCGCTTGTTGCTCGCACTGTTTGTGTTGCAGATGGCGGCTAAGTATAGGGGTTGATCAAAGTTTTTGACTTTCCTTAGATAATAAATAGGTGCAGCACTTATATATAAAGGAACGGTAGAATTTCGAGTAGGCTAAGGACGGATTTGAACCATCTTTCTAGGATTTGCAATCCAATACATTACCTTTATGTTACTTAGCCATTTTTTCTATTTTTGGTATAAAAAAAATGAATGAAAGGCCACAGTCTTCGCAGCCTTTTAGGCCTCACTCGTCAAGAGCCAATACACACGCGGCGACGGTACCGGACTCTCTTTTTGCGAGATGGGCCAACTAATGACAAAAAATGGGTGATATCCACATAAAAAAATCTATACTTTTTTTTTTGTGGCTTCGAGCAAAAAGCCGCATGACACGAAACTATCATGTACGGCTCTGTAAGAGAACACAACAATAGCAGCCCGAATTTCGCCTCACTCTCTAGCAATTACTATGTAATTGCATTCCTCATGAAACTTATTATGAGGGCGCAGCGTGGTCTGAAAGCCTCTATAAGCAGATGAATTAGGTTAGAAAGTAAGTACTACTAAAAAAAAGAAAAAAGCAACATGAGCTTTACTCAATTATTTCCCCAATATAATTCTAGTTTGAATCCATTACGCGGAAGCGCTATACAATGTTCAGTTAAAAAATTACAACAAAACATGATATTGGTGAATACAGGGCTGAAAACTCCAATAATTTGTTTCCAACATGAGCTGAAAAGAGTGCCAATCACCAAGCAAACGAGGTTTATTCTGGGAATTGAAGATGTGGAAGTGTTTGGTGAACCGAAAATGCTTTTGCCAAAACCGCTAGAAAGGAAATGTAAAAGCAAACTAGTTTGGACTGAACTAACAAAAATTTGGCGAAGTGACCGGAATTTTATCAAAGGGTTTATTTTGAATTCGGTCAAAGGAGGTTATGCGGTAGCAATCGCAGGTCATATAGCTTTTCTTCCAAAGAGTCTTCGCAGAAATCGAAAAGTATTTCATAGTCAATGGAGAATCTTCTCCATTTTGAACATGAACTCAAAAATTGGCAATATCGTTGTAAAAGAGATTGGTAATGGCAAACTAGATTATTCTTCGCCGGCAAAACCGCGTCAAAAACAAGTAAAGCGTTTAGGCGCAAAACGGAAACACTTGCAAAACACGAAAAAAAACACATTTTTTCATAAATATGAAAACACCGAAAAAAAAAAAAATAAAAATTCCAGCTTTATTCCCATGGTTCTTACGACCCAAAAAACCAAACAAAGCTTAAAGCGCTTAAGCCCAAAGCCTCAAGCCCACACTGAGAAAACGCATGAAAATACGGAACGATCCACCACAAATAACGTATCTAGACTCAGAGATCCAGGCCAAGCAAGGAATTAAATTTTGTTGGTGTGTTAACGCAGAACAACTGAAGAAGTGGGTTTGAAGAGAGGATGTCATGGAGAAAATAAGCAATTAGTGCGACTACAAGCGATTTATCATTACCCCATATACCCATGTGGAAACTCGATACCTCGATGATGGAATGAATAGTAGCGGAAATATTAGTAGCTTTTAGTTAACCTATCTATCTATAAGCTTAAAAAATATTTTTTTTTCGTCCAGACTCCGAAACAATGGTGGTGTTCGCTCCGCGTTATGTAGAATACTAATAACAAAAAATATATATATATTTTAATCATGACTCTAGTTTTTTTACGAACTTTTCCCTTTTAAATTTCCCATGAAAATCTGCGGCCCGTTTTTTTGCAGGTTTTGCTTAAAGAGCTTTAACATTAAGGGCTCAAAGAAGAAAACAAGTTTTCTTCTCTCGTGATTCAATAAAAGTATTTGAATCAGCAAAGAAAAAGTAAAAAAAAATGCCTCAACTAGATCAATTTACGTATTTGACGCAATTTGTTTGGTTATGTTTTTTTTATATGGCCTTTTATGTATTATTATATAATGATGGATTACCCAAAATAAGTCGCATTCTCAAATTGCGAAAACGGCTGATTTCGCATCAAAATGTAGGCACAGAACCGAGCGATTACAGTGTTGAACAGGATGTTGTTTTCAAAAAATGCTTTGATACCAGTATATCTTATCTGTACTCAGGTGTATCTGGAGCATCCAAGTGGTGTAACGAAATAGTAAAAAGCTTAAATGCTAATCAATTAAAACGAATGAATAAATCTTATGTATGTTCCTTGGGAGAAATTAGTGTCTCACAAGTAATAAAAAAAAACGCACTTTCAATTATGAGTCCCTCTACTTATCATATCACTTCTTTAGCGTCACGTCAAACCACAGCTCTTAACAAAATCTATGTTTTACGCGGACAAAGGAACACTCTAGTAAATATCAAGAACGGACCAAAAAAAAAGAAAAATACGAATGCGTGAATTTATTATATTTGCTATTTTAATTTTTAGTGTTTTAAGTTCAAAACAAATCTTAATTTATAATGAAGAAATTATTGTAGCTTTAAGTTTTGTAGGTTTTGTTATATTTAGTCAAAAAACCTTTGGTGAAACTTTAAAAGCTACTTCTGATGCGCGAAGCGAAGCTCTTCTTTCAGAGTTACAGCAATTGATGAGTTCTCAAGAAGCTCTGTTGTCCGAGTTGAAGAAACAGCATGAATTACGTAGTATAAGTTTGCGTTCAAGTACGCAAATGATTGGAGAATCTTGTATAAATGATCTGCTTACGCGCTGTGCACCTAAGTGCAAACAGACAGTGCAAGCTGTGTTATGCCAACAAGTAGAGCAAAAGTTAAAAACACTGTTAGCTATTCAAGAGCATTCTCGCAGCAGTTTACAAGAGAAGATAGTCACTTGTTTTCGCGAAACAGTTTGTGACGAATTTCGCTTTTCTAAATTGCGAAAACATCAGTCAAAACTAGTTCAACAAAGCATGGTATTATTGAAAGATGGAGTTCTGAAATGAACAATTTTGCACAAAGATGGCTGTTTTCTACGAACCACAAAGATATAGGGACTCTATATTGCATTTTTGGTGCCATTGCCGGAGTCATGGGTACATGCTTCTCAGTACTAATTCGTATGGAATTAGCACAGCCTGGCAATCAAATTCTTGGTGGAAATCATCAACTTTATAATGTGTTAATAACAGCTCACGCTTTTTTAATGATCTTCTTCATGGTTATGCCTGCGATGATAGGTGGATTTGGTAATTGGTTCGTTCCGATTCTTATAGGTGCACCTGATATGGCATTTCCACGATTAAATAACATTAGTTTTTGGTTGTTACCACCGTCACTGTTACTTCTCCTAAGTTCCGCTTTGGTAGAAGTGGGCGCTGGTACCGGATGGACGGTCTATCCGCCATTAAGTGGTATAACCAGTCATTCTGGAGGATCTGTGGATTTAGCCATTTTCAGTCTTCATTTATCGGGTGTTTCCTCTATTTTAGGTTCTATCAATTTTATCACTAGTGCGCTGTGCGAGGCTCGTTTTCAGTGAGGAATAATATCCATATTCCTACATGTATGTCTGATTCTTTTAAGGAAATACATGCAGCAGGCCAATGCGGCATTTTGGGTCAATAATCCATCATGTTTGCGAGCAGTTGGTCAATGGGGAGGCCAAAGGGGACTGCCCTCCTTGGTGGTATCCCTTAAGCAGGGTAGTAAGGGTCAGGTTAACCAACTTGATACGCACTCACTGCCTTGAAAAGGCTACATATCCCAAGCAGAATACGTCGGTATATGTGTGGCAGAGTAACCCAGGAACCAATCTGGGCGAAAGCTTTGACTGATGTAGTGAACGGTCATCGTTGTTGGACAACCACGAGTGATTCTAACATAGGAACCGGCCTGAGCAATCAAGCAAGTGCGCAAGGACCTTAAACTACTGGAGGCTCTGACAAAGGTCAGGGAGAAAACACGAAAATAAGGCAACCACGGGAAGTAACCGCTTCACATCATCCGACAAATGATGCGCGGGCTCAGAGGTCTCATAGTAGTCAGGGGAAGGAGACCAACCCAGCCGGAACACAAAGGTGACTAGTCAGAAAACGATCCATAGTTCTTTTTCATCTGTTTTGGGCAAAAAAAGTGACTCTCGCAGGCCTCTTCAAACAGATCAGAAGAATGGTTAATAAAGCGACGCCCGTACATATGCTAATAAAATGGTAAACAATTGTAAAAATAACCGGGAACACTATAATGGACTACGAATAATTCTATCGGATCCTAAATTTCTGGTTTACTGCTATGAAAGTATCCAAGGTAAGCCTGGGGACATTACTCGTAAAACCAGCTTTCTTGGCTTTGCGAAAAAAGGTTCAGATAGCCCAGCCCCTTCTAGATTGCATGGGAACTGGTTTTTCGAACTCGCAGATACGTATATGCAAAGGCCGAATCATAAATTAATCTGCGCCAAAGGTATTAAAAGATAAGACTATTACATCAAGATATCCAGCCTGGCCCAATTAAATTAAATTAATAGGACTGTTTAATTATTGTGGTGTGGTTAATAAAAGAAATCTGCAAAAAGTTATATGGTTCTTAGTTCACTCATCTAAGGCCGGCTTTAAAATTGAAGTTCCGAACTGGGTTCAATAAAATTAGAGCTAAGCTTCAATGCCTGAATACTTAGAGTAGCCTGACGATTCCAAATAACTATAAGGTTCTACATGATTACAAGGTAAACAGCTACTCCGAATTAGGTTATGCAGGTTTAGTGGGCCGAAAAAGTTTACGAGTCTGGGTTAGGTCGGGTTTGTGCCATCTGCGGTGATAGGAATATGTAAATAGATCATGTAAGGACTGTTTTAGACGTTTAAGTAAAAATTCAAATGAGAAACTAAGGTTACCCGGTTGCTTAGAGCATATAAACCAAAGCAGATTCCATTATGTAAAGCTCACCACGAAGCGTATCATGCAAAGGAGCTAGGAAATGCGGATAATATCATATTATCAGCCCTAGGCCTGTATTAGGTAACACATCCTTAGAGACGCACCTGATACAATAATTTCAGCAATTGAAGTTTTCCGAGTGAGAGCTGTATGACAAAAAATTGTCATGTATGGTTCGGAGGGCAGCATAGACTGACCCCTATCTATTTTCAACATGCGTGGGCCAGGAATGACCATGCATAGATTACCCCTATTCGTATGGTCCGTATTAGTGACAGCATTCCTACTTTTATTATCTCTCCCAGTATTGGCAGGTGTATTTGCGCCTGACGAGGCAGCGATGTCTTGGTCGAATTTGGCTATATGCTGGGAACTCTGCAAAGACGATCAGCAGGGAACGAACCATGATGATTCGCCCTCAGAGACTATACGCCAAAAATCTCTGGCCAAACCTACTTTTGCCATCCAAGCAAACAAAAGCTTGGTGCCTATTTGGCCGGCTTGATTTGGAGTGATGGGTGCATGATCATAGTGTTTGCAAATCCTTTGGCCTCGCGGTCAATACGGGCAAAAAAAAAGGATATTGTGCGCATCAAAGCGGGTATAATTAAGAAGAGATGAAGATATAGTCCAAACTGCACCGCAACGGCATGAAAAAAAATCGATTTTTATTGTGCTCCACTGGCCAAAAGTGTGTGAATAGATTGGCAATTACCATGTTATTAACTGATAGGAACTTTAATACAACCTTTTTTGATCCTGCAGGAGGAGGAGATCCAATTTTATACCAGCATCTGTTTTGGTTTTTCGGTCATGGGCGCGATTGCGCCAATAGAAAAGGTGGTACGCTGCCCTTACAGCGCTACCTAAGCGAGCACAGCTGTTCTGTGCCTCAAATAAATTATCTGCCTGGAATGCAGATAACTGGCAATGAGGTGGGATGTTTGGGAGTCGATGTCATGAGAAAGGTAGAGTATGGTGCCAGAAAAAGAAAAGAAGCCCCTTTTTCTTTTGTTTCAGTTTCAAACTCTTTTAGGTTGGACCCCGGTAATAGTAGGGATCTTTTGGGATTGGAGTGTGCCCTCCCCTCTTTTAAGGGTAAGATTTCACACGTTGCGTGCAAGAAGCCTTCGGCCCTTGCCCGGGTGGACCACTCGAGACCCAACATCTTTCGAAAAGACAGATATTCTATTGGTAGCGTTGCCCTTGTGGTGGAACTTTTTTCAAGAGCCGAAATTGGCATTTCCATTCAACTGGACATTGTTGATATATCCAAGTCAATGATGCTATCACAGGGTGAGATGAGACGTAAGGCTATACACAATAACATGTGCGTAATGCTGAAACGTTTGACGTGGAAAGAGAGGCGTGGCTTCTCTAATAGTTCAGGATCTCTAGACAGTCTCTTCGCTGAATGGAAGGAGACTCGAAAAGAATCACGAATTATTGCCAGGAAAGCCGCGGTCATCATGAACGAGGGTCGGTGGCCAATGTTGGGAAAGAAATTTACGGCTATCCATCAATTAGTAAAGAACCAACAAAGAATCCTCTCTCTTTTAGCAGCTTCCCTGGGACTCGGAAACCCGCTCCTGAGAGACTGCATGCTTGAAATCTGTACTCAACTAACCTCTCGAATAATTGCCGTAGATAATTTATATTATACTTCTAAAGGTCGAACTTCAGGGGTCGATGGTAAAATACTAAAAGCTTCTTCCCGAATCGGTCTAGTTCGTCGTATCTCCTGGATCAATCTAAGAAACTACAAGAGCTCACCCGTTCGCCATGTTTTCATTTTTGAACCGAAAAATGGTGAAAGGCTGCTGAGAATACCCACAATATTTGACAGGACCATTCAGCACTTGTTTAAACTAGCTATTGAACCTGTAACGGAACCCTTTGCTGACAAATATAGCTTTGGATCTCGAAGGGGAAAATGTGCACACATGGCGGTAGGTGAAATTGCTTACATACTAGACACGAAAAGGCAGAGGGTACGCAAGGTTAGCAACAATAAAATGGAACAAAATAGTAATTTTGTTTCCAAATGGGTGATTGATGCTGATATAAAAGGCTTTTTCGGTCGAATATTTCACCGATGGATCTTAGAGAATTTTCCCATGCCTAGTAGTACAGAAAATGTACTCGAGGAATGGCTTAAAAGTCCAATTGAATATCAGGGGGAACTTGAAGTATCGTTCAGCGGTGTCATAAGTCCTTTAATCGCGAACTTTGCTTTGGATGGCTTAGAAAATAAAATAACTAGCGGACACCGGACCACTATGACTAACCCTAAAAGGACAGAATGGATGCAAATAAAAGGCCATAGGTATCTCTTTAACGAGACCCGAAAAACAGAATCAGTCCGCCTTATCAGGTATGCTGATGACTTTGTCATTATTACTGATAATGAAACATTAGTGGAACGACTTTTTGAAAAAGCAGAAAGTTTCCTGGCGAAGCGTGGCCTCCAATTGTCGCCAGAAAAAACCCGCATATTCCCGTGGAAGATTGGAGAGAGACTTAATTTTATCGGCTTCATATTCCACAATATCGATAGGGCTCGCTCTCATAGCCAAGTAACTTCCTTATGTAAGGTAGAAAAAAACTTCACTCGTGGGGTCCTCTACGTGTATCCCAATCCTAATAGGATAATGTCGCTGAAATGTAAAATAAAAAATGTCTTTTCTGAAAATATAGATCTCTCTCCTTACCAGATGATAAAATTGGTAAACCCAATTATTCATGGTTGGGGCAACTACTTTGGAATTGGCAACTTTCTTCGTACCTTTAGTCTGCTAGATCACTGGATCTGGCATAGAAGCTGGCGATATTTACATCGTAAATTTTCTAAAACTCCTCGACCCAGACTGGTTTCCCGATTCTATCAGGGGGTGCCCTCTCCCCGTGGCAGACTCTGGGACTTCCATGCTACTTGGATCAAGCTCAGTGTAGATGCCAAACGCCATTGTGCTGACGTGGTATGGATAACACTCCTTGCGTCTATGGTAAAAGAAGTTCCTGCTCATATGTTTCGAGCATCTCGTGATCTAGGTAATCCTTTCGTAGATCCAACCCCCTTTGATGAATGGAATTTTCGAATTCAAAGCTATCGGGAAATTTTTGTGGACGGGAAAGGTAACGAATTTAGCAGGCTATTCATCCGACAGAAGGGTATATGTCCCGTATGCAATCAAGGCTTAGGTTATTTGACTAACTCTAATTTAGAAATTCACAATCTGCGGCCTTTTTATAAGAACCCGGAAGTGCCTGGTAATGGTAATTCGTTGCACAAATCCCTTGTGCACTCTTGGTGTCTTGTTACAGAACATGCTTGAGGATAGACTACATAGGTTATAGGCATATTCCGCGAAGAGCCCAGTGCTTTGAGAGGAGCTCGCTGGGTTCTATGGGGGGCTTTGCTGGGAACGGCAAAATCTATCCCGATCCTGAGGTCTATATTTTAATTTCGCCGGGATTCGGTATCATTAGTCATATCGTTTCTACCTTTTCAAGAAAACCCGTATTTGGTTATCTAGGCATGGTTTATGCCTTGATCAGTATTGGAGTTCTTGGATTTATTGTGTGGGCGCACCACATGTTTACTGTAGGCTTAGATGTTGATACACGTGCTTACTTCACTGCGGCTACCATGATTATTGCCGTGCCTACTGGAATAAAAATTTTTAGTTGGATTGCTACTATGTGGGGAGGTTCAATACAATACAAAACACCCATGTTATTTGCTGTAGGATTTATCTTTTTGTTTACTGTAGGGGGGTGCGACGTGCTAACCGGAATGGATGACGTTTACTTCGCCATGACCCCAAAAATGGCGACAGACGGACGTATTCTCTCTCCAGTTGACGTGTAGGGGAGACCCCAGAAGCGAAGATGAGTAGGGTGAAAAAAAACCTCCTTTGGGGGCTTCCGAAAGGTGGTACCCTAAAAAGGCAAGGGAAGGGACCAAAAGCAACGAGGTAATTTGCACTAACGAGAGGCGAACCCGGTGGACCCCCTACCAGGTCAACGCGTCAACTCTCTCGAGAACCTCGTGCGTGGCCAGATAGCAGTAGGGTGCAAGCAATTCAAGGCTCAAGTAAGCCTCGCCCGCTATGAAGGACTTGAGGTTCCCAATCCCAACACCTAACCGGATGACGCCATTTCTGTCAAGTACGGGACAGCGGGTGACCCACCACTTCACTTTGCTGAGGAGGCCTTCAACAAATGAGGTTCGAAAAAAGCTTTTTGCTATACCCTTGCTACGCGGGCCAGGCGCACAGGCATGTGAAGACTTCACTAGTCAGGCGGAGAACTAACCTGGTAGCGAAAGAAATGCATTCCATTCTTGACAACGACAAAGGCAACCTTAACAACAACCTTAACCCTTGCAGATTTCTATTTCACGAAAACCTGATCGAGTTGGCATTTTAGTCCATCCCAGGGCGAAGTACGCCGGCCCTTGACGGCAGAATATTAGACGTCAGCAAAAGAAAAATAAACAACTTCGCTCAGAACGCTTCCAATTTCAACAAGGTATGAGGCGCTTCGAAGGAGGCGAACGCCCGCCGCTTACTACAGTGGCCTTCTAGAGAAAATATCATTCTAGAAGCAATTGGGACAATAGTATATATAAGTGATTTACAAACCGGTGCCCTTATCAAGGTTTTCGACCCTTGTATTCATTTGGCTCACAGTCAATTGGAACTGGACTGCAAAGGCACCCCTGATCTCTGAAAGGGCATATAACAAAATACTACGGCTTAATCGACTATCTAATTTTTGTGAACCTGTTAAAAAAGAGATAGGAGACTTATACGATTCATTTCTAAGGCGCTAAAAGCGGGATACGAGAAGACTACAAAGGCTGGATCCTGAGAGGAATATGCAACCACTATTCGTTCCTTGACAAGTTCTACCAATTAACAAATTATCTGAAACTCGTCATCAGGAGCTGCTGTGTTTGCACCCTAATCATAAAATTGCGGCAACAAAGAGCCTCGAAAACGTACAGAAATTTTAGCGCAGGGTACGCAGCCAAATACAAAACCCCAACCAAAAAGCCAAAAAGCTTGGTCTCGCTACGCCTCTTTTTGAAAACCTACGCGGCGGATCTATACTGGACGATACCAGATGCCTAGTCAACAAATCCGGACCAGTAAAAATTAACCACATGCGCAAGTTGAGCCAACTCGACAAGAACATCTCACGGATAAACGAGATGATGACCATGTTCAACAGAAAGCGAATATCCCTTTGCAAGCTCGAGCACGAGAGAGCCGACCACGTAAAATACTTCTTCGGGCTCTCTCTCCCTAATAAAAAAAAACTCAAAAGAAAAAGAAGGAAACCGGAGAGGCACCGCAACCTCGTTCGACACGTCGGTATAGGCTATGAAACCCGTGTCAAGTCGTAAAAGAATTAAACGCGCGTGCAAGCCGTATGATGGGAAAACTATCATGTACGGTTACGAGAGAGGTGCACTAAAAGCGCGAAGGAAACCCAGAATTGGCCCCACGCGAGTAAGGGTGCCTACTCTACTCTTACTGGAATAGTATTGGCCAATTCTGGGCTGGACATCGCTCTACATGATACTTATTATGTGGTTGCACATTTCCATTATGTTCTTTCTATGGGAGCTGTTTTTGCTTTATTTGCAGGATTCTACTATTGGATAGGTAAAATAACTGGTCTTCAATATCCAGAGACTTTAGGTCAAATTCATTTTTGGATAACTTTCTTTGGTGTAAACTTGACTTTTTTTCCTATGCATTTTTTAGGTCTTGCAGGTATGCCACGTCGCATTCCAGATTATCCAGATGCTTACGCTGGCTGGAATGCCTTTAGTAGTTTCGGCTCATATGTTTCTGTAATAGGAATTTTTTGTTTCTTTGTAGTGGTTTTTTTTACTTTAACCAGTGAAAACAAGTGTGCTCCAAGTCCTTGGGCTGTTGAACAGAATTCAACGACACTTGAATGGATGGTCAAAAGCCCTCCAGCATTTCACACTTTTTCAGAACTTCCGGTTATCAAAGAAAGCATTTAGACGTCTTAGCAGATGGTGCCACTTAAGCACTTACCCGCTCTGCCCTCGAGGGACCTAGTCCATTGGGGGGGCAGAGCCCCGCCAAAACTAATTCCCGAAAAGTAATGGCAAAAAGATATTAATTCAAGAATGGCCTATTATTTTATACGGCATTAGCCAAAACACATTATCAATTGTATGTAATCAATTTTGTAATTAATCGCACTAATAGCTGCGCTCCTAATAGAAATGGCAAACATTCTACCATCTTTGGCTGTATTTAATAGACTTGCATATTATTATTGGCGTATGAATAGATGTTCTTATTTCAATAGTCTTGTTAATACTATCAATGTGCTATTGCCATAGGCTGCGCCCTATTATCTAGCTGCGCTCAATCATCCTAGCCGGCCAATTGCCGGCCGATTAAATAATTGAGCGCATCAAGACCGTACGAGGCCGCAGGCTCGCAAGATCGCGGCAATGCTTGCTATATAATGAGGCCGAAGGGGCTTTATTCCTTCGGCCTATCTATTGGAGGCGGCCAATGCCATAACACAGCTAGTGGCGACATGCTATTCTTGTACCTTTTGCCGGCCTATTTCTAGGTTGCCAATACTTCTGGCGTATTCCTACCATTTGCGTACTCGGAAGCTTCTTATTCAATTTATTATCATATCTTCTCTTTTATTCAATAGAGATTGCCTGATTTGACGAATGAATGTGGGAATATACGCGAGCGAGCCAGTATTTATTATATTATACTGCCGGGCTGGCTTTCATAAGATAGGTTGGCATAATTTAGATAATTAATGAAAGAGACGCATATCTCATGAATTAATGTTGACGGTGACGTAGATTACTTAGGATTTTGAAAATAACGGGGAAAATAACGGGAATCCGCTCTTCATGTTGGCAGCTCCAGCAATGCTGTCCGAAAAGCGCAAAACGCGGCACATGTAATCGAGACTTCTAGTTTACTAGAGCCTTTATTCCAACAGCAATTAGCTTTAATGAAACAACAATCAATACGGCATTATTAGCCAATATATATATATATATATATATATAGTCTATACTAAAATATTATGTATTTGGCCAATAATAAATAAGCTATTTATTTATTTTATGAAAATATCTATATCTATACTGTTATTCACAGTTGCTATCAAACAACTCCTTAATTGCAGAATGCAGGATTGCTGCAGATTGTATAATATAGAGAAGTTAAATAGTTAAGTAGTTGGTAACACCTACTTAACTTCTATCTTTTCAGAGCCGCATCAAACGCTGCGACGTTCTCTCCACCCACTCTAAGCTTAGATTAGAGGCCCGCGGCCTTTTCTCGCAGAGAAAAAAAAAGGGCGTGAGCGGCCATAAAGACATAAAAAATATATATATATTTTAGTTTAACGTAATTAATCGTACTAGACGAGTCAACGTACAATGTATATTTTGATGTGCATATGAACTGCCTGGGGAACTTCTATAAAAACATTTGGGTATAGCAGGACTTGAACCTGCGACCATTAAGTTAAAAGCCTAATGCTCTACCAATTAAGCTATACACCCAAAAAAAAATATATATATTTTTTTTTATCATTATGTAATTTAATGATAATAAATTAATAAAAAACAACAATGACCTGCGGGGCAAAAAATATATAGATATTCGAGGGATTCCAAGTGCAACGTGTTACGCATCCATTTCAGTCTAATTTTATTACTTTGGTTCTATAGAATATAGGCTTAGTAGGACTCGAACCTACAATATCACCGTTATGAGCGGTGCGTTTGAACCAATTAAACTATAAGCCCTGGATTCGATATGCTTACTAGCATATCGAATCAAACGTAACCTGTTGCCTTCGTTAACTATAGGTATAGGAGGCTGGGAATTAAACGAAAGAGGCCAGTTAAAGGTTAGTGGCGTAGGATAACGCGGAAGCATTTGGTAAGTTAACGAAGACCGAAGGCCGCCGCAGGCGCGCAGCCGAGAGAAAGAGAATCTAGACCCACGGCCTATGACCTTTTGTCTTCGGTCCCATCGTCAATTAAAAAGCACGCGAAGTTATGCAGTATCAAAGATTATTTATGACAAGAAATGAAGCAGCTAAAAAATAAAAAAAAAATATATATATATATATTTGTTCTGCTTTTTTTTTCCCCTAATGAGCCTTTCCTTTAGGGCTCTACTCCCAAAGCAATTGTAAAGGCTAAAA